GGGCATAGCGTACATATGATGAGCTACAACAATAGTTGTAGAGCCTAGCATAGCTAGGTTAAGAGATAATTGAGCATGCCATGACGTTGTTAGGATTTCATAGAGACCTTTATGGCCCTGTCCTGTAAATGGGCCTTTATGAGCTTCCAAAATATCTTTCAGTCCATGACCAATACCCCAGTTGGTCCTATACATATGACCTGCGATTAAGAAAAGAATAGCAATAGCTAAATGATGGTGCGCAATATCGCTCAACCATAGACCACCGGTTATTGGATCTAGCCCTCCGCGAAAACTAAGAAATTCTGCGTATTTGGACCAATTCAAGGTGAAAAAGGGGGTCGCTCCTTCGGAAAAACTAGGATAAAGTTGAGCCAAAAGGTCTCGATTCAAGATAAATTCATGAGGAAGTGGTATCTCCTTAGGATCAACCCCAGCGTCAAGAAATTGGTTAATTGGTAAAGATACATGGATTTGGTGTCCCGCCCAAGAAAGAGACCCAAGTCCTAATAACCCGGCTAAGTGATGATTCAACATGGATTCTACATTTTGGAACCAGGCCAATTTGGGAGCAGCTTTGTGATAATGGAACCAACCAGCAAAAAGCATTAACGATGCAAAAATCAATGCACCGATTGCGGTACAATAGAGTTGTAATTCACTAGTTATTCCAGACGCTCGCCAAATCTGAAAAAACCCAGAGGTTATTTGGATTCCTCGGAAACCCCCGCCTACATCACCATTCAATATTTCTTGACCTACTATTGGCCAAACTACCTGAGCACTGGGTCCAATGTGAGTAGGATCACTTAGCCATGCTTCATAATTGGAAAAACGGGCACCGTGGAAGTACATCCCACTCAACCAAAGAAAAATAATGGAGAGTTGACCGAAATGAGCACTAAAGACTTTTCGAGAGATTTCCTCCAAATCACCGGTATGACTATCGAAATCGTGAGCATCAGCATGTAGGTTCCAGATCCAAGTGGTAGTATCAGGGCCTTTAGCTATTGTTTTTGAGAAATGGCCGGGTCTGGCCCATTCCTCAAAAGATGTTTTTACAGGATCCCTATCCACAACAATTTTTACTTCTGGTTCCGGCGAACGAATAATCATTAAGTCCTCCTCTTTCCGGACAAGACATACAAAGAGACCTGCCAACTGTCTTTTTAGTGAACCTTTGAAAGATAGATATTATGATTAGTCCTTTTCTTTACTATCTACCGTCCTTCTATTTTTTTTTAGTTATTCACTGGAGCAATTATATATTGAAGTCAATCCGAGGCAAGCGTTCGGATATATTATGGCATAAAGGTTAGGTGCCTAACGGACTTTGTTTATCTTATATTTCCCAACGTAACAAAAAAATCTTTTCTTAATTTAAGAAGCTAGTGTATTTTTTTAGTATAAGTTCTTATCTACATCTACTTTCCTTGAGGATAATATAGATTTTTTTAATTTTTTTATTCGATTCCAAATTCTAAGATAACTCATTAGAATTATTACTAAGAAGGCCTTGATATATTAGCAATATTTAGATTGCCTCATTTTTATTCGCTTTATTACTTCTATTCTAGACCCTATTGTTTATCCTTAACAAATAAAATCGAAAATAGAAGAAAGGGATATAATGAAATTCTTGATTCGATCTTCCGACCTAATTTATTTGATTAATGGATCCACGCCCAATACCACTCATTTTATGAAAAAAGAGAGTGGTCTTATTCAAATTCAAAGCGCTTGGTAATCTTCAACCAGTTCTGTGCTTCAATATAATTTCCCGGAGTAAGCGCTATAGCTTGTTTCCAATACTCAGCAGCTTGACCAAACCAAGCTTCTGCAATTTCCGAATCACCCTGTAGAATGGCCTGTTCTCCTCGGTCGGAATAGGCAGTTCCTTCCCCTAGAACCGTACTTGAGAGTTTCCTACCTCATACGGCTCAGAAATTTCTATCTTAATTTCCCCTATCTTAACTGAATTCGATTTCTCAAAAATAAATCCAACTTCTTTTTGGGTTAAGCAGAACAAGTTAATTACCTAAGTTTCAAACCCTAATTTTGATCAATAATCAGTTTGATCTTGTCTCCCACCTTCAGAAAAATGAAGCATAGATAGACCTATATCCTTTGTTCGAATTTTCTGGAAGGTAACTATCTCGGTTTCATATATGAAATTTCTATAGAATCCTTGAAAAAGACTTTTTCCCATACATAAGCAAGAAAAAAGAACTTACTATCTTTGGGATCTGATACTACACCGCTGCTTAACTCCTTAGTGGATCGGCTCTATTACATAAGCGGATTCCTAAATTTTGCCCCATATCATGGGATAAGTAAGCAGTTTTTTTTAGTTGTATCGACCCAGTCGCTCACTAATTGATCTTTACGGTGCTTTCTCTATCAATTTGAGAACTTTATCCATAGAGTAGTATAGGCCATACTTTCTTCCTATTTGGATTCTCCTGAAGTGTCTTTCCTTCCTACAGCTGATAGGGCAAAATCGTATCGTTGTTTTGACGATCCCTATGTAGAAAGCCCTTTTTTTTAGTATTTACTAAATAATTTGATCCTTTCCCCTTTTATTCCTTCTATAGTGGAGATAGTCGCACGTAATGACAGATCACGGCCATATTATTAAAAGCTTGTGGTAAGAAAGGGTTTCGTTCTAGTGCCCGGAAATAATATTCCAAAGCCTTTGTATGCTCTCCATTGTTTGTGTGTATAAGGCCTATGTTATACAGTATATAACTTCGATCATAGGGATCAATTTCTAGTCGCGTAGCTTCATAATAATTCTGCAAAGCTTCTGCATAATTTCCTTCGGATTGAGCCAACATCCGTTACGGTCGTTCATTCTACTCAAAAAATCTCCGTTCCAAAACCGTACATGAGGTTTTCATCTCATACGGCTCCTCCCTTCTGTACTATAGTACTAAGCGAAATAATCTATAGAATAAAAATGGAATTAGTCCCATCTCATTATGGACCGAAAGGGGCTGGTATTTTTCCAAGAAATCTCTAGCCAACCTTCCCGCAAGAGGTTTTTCTTAACACCAATAAATTCTATTAATGCTAGAGGAAAACGATAGCTCCAAGAATTTCTTTGTTCTCAACGCCTCCTATTTAGAGGAATTAGCCACTTCAACGATCTTTGATGGTTATAGGGGTATCCAAAGTACAAACCGGATGGTGGTTTGTTATCCCAACCATTCTTCCTAACCCTGATACCGATCAGGAAAGGGCTAATTTCTAACAAAGTTTTTCTCTTGTTGATTCCTATTTCTAGGTGTAGTGCTTTTATCCCCTATGCTACCTATTGGTACTAGTAGAGTAGGATTCGCTAGCCTCTAATACAGAACCTATCTTGTAGGTATAACCTTTCGCTCAATACTCAAATCTACAATTGAAGCATCTGAGGCCGCATCAATCGAGGATACACGACAGAAGGAATTGTTAGTTCACCTCACCTTCCCCAAGCGTGGGTTTCCTTTACTCATTTTGTTCTCTCTATGCGAACTCCCCCCTCTTTTTCGTAAGACTAAGGTGTAGGTGGGGCTAAAAAAAACAAAAAAAAGATTCAAATCGCACCATCTCTATAATAAGTAAAGGCCCTTTTTTCCCCTGAGGTTGTCGGAATTATTCGCAATAAAATATTGGCTACAATTGAGGAGGTCTTATCAATGAAATTTCCATTTATACGGGATCTAGGCATAATTCCCAATCCATTCTACATAGAATTCTTTTCATTCCTTCACAAAATAACATAAAAAAAAACACATTTGATTCTTTTAAATCGATCCATATGCTCTAAATGGATAAGAGAAGTATTTCCGCTCAGTTCAAATAATCCCCTTTTCCTTCTGTTTGGACAAGAGGAAATATGAAATATTTGACTAAGATTGGATTAAATTCCACTTTCCTATTTCTCAACACCAACTTCTCTCATCAACTATTTCGCGTTTTCAAAGTCATTAATTGTGCCATACCCTATTTTTTATTTTGATTGTATAGGGTAGCGTACCTTATGCAAACAGAATTCTAGGGTTCCTTTTTTTATTATGGAATAAGAAAAATTCTTCTAGTCTCTTTTTCTTTGGTTTGGGGAAACCCTAAACCAAAACTTTTGAGGGAGCAGAATTCCTAGTAAAAAAATACCGGAATCCGTCCACTTAAATGAAAAGGAATTTTTCTAATAGCACCAGGGAACCCCCGAGCGGTTGCGGCTGTACCTGTACTGCAGGAATAGGAAAACTCGCTATTCACTCAGTTTATTTTCCATAATAAGTTAAGTTATGTAGGAGAGATGGCCGAGCGGTTCAAGGCGTAGCATTGGAACTGCTATGTAGACTTTTGTTTACCGAGGGTTCGAATCCCTCTCTTTCCGTTTCTCTTAATTTATCAGCGTTAATGATCACAATGTATCAAATCAAATAACAATTTATTATCGAAACTCTCTATACCAAATTACTGTGGTATGTAAAATAGACTTGGAGGAAAGAACAAAAAACAAAAAGGAATCCTAGGGTTAGTCCATTTCTGCTAGGTGAATGGGAAATACAAATTAAGGGCTTTAGATCGATTTAGTTCGGGGAAAGGGGAGGGGAGAGAAAATTCTATGAACCTTTCCTTTTTTCGTGAAGTTCAAGTCTGACGAGAGTAATATTCTACAACTAACAACTCATTTATTTTGAGACCGACCCACTTCCTATCTAGGATTTTTTTTACTAGGCCTTTATATTGCAATGTGTCAATCGTCAAATGCTTTGGCAATTTCCCCGGGTCAGATGAAGCAATAGAATTTTGAACCAGACGTTTTGATCTTTGGTTATCCTTCGTAGTAATAATATCTTGGGGTTTGCAACGAAAACTTGGTATATTGACTATACGACCATTAACTAAAATATGTCTATGGTTAACTAATTGCCGGGCCTCAGGAATGGTTGAAGCCATACCCAATCGAAAAATGATATTATCCAAACGCATTTCAAGTAATTGTAGTAAAACCTGACCTGTTGACCTTTTTGCTTTTCCAGCAATATGTACATATCTAAGTAATTGTCGTTCTGTAAGACCGTAATGAAAACGCAATTTCTGCTTTTCTTGAAGACGAATACGATATTGCTCTTTTTTCCCAGAATGGAATTTCTTTTTCAGATTACTTCCGGATTTAGGTGTTTTTCTAGTGAGTCCTGGTAAAGCTCCCAGACGGCGTATTTTTTTTAAACGAGGTCCTCGATAACGGGACATGAAGACTCCTTTTTTATTTTATTGAAATTTCATTTTACACAATTAATTTCATTGTATTTACATTACAGAATACATCGAAATTAAAACTGAATTAAACTAAAAGATAAACAGAGTAAAATCTACTAAAGTACCACAAAAAATGGAATTTCATCAACATCTGAGTTTTTTGTATATATATTATTTATTTTATTGTTTTGTATCTAGCAAAACTCTAGGATAGAACGCCATAATAGATCCTGGATTCTCCATTTAATTCGGAGAAAACGAGAGATTCTTGTTCATAGAACATCGATAGAGAAAAAAGCCGACTATCGGATTTGAACCGATGACCCTCGCATTACAAATGCGATGCTCTAACCTCTGAGCTAAGTGGGCTTACATAACAGAAATAGTGTAATAAATAGAAATATGTATAGTATAGGGAATTTGTAAAATGTCAGATCTTAATTATTAATCTTAGCTATTAACTAGTTTCGAAATTCGAAGTTCTACTTCAAAAAAAAATACTAGAACTCCATAAAGATAAAGTTAGTTTGATATGCTTAACAGGGGGGATATCCTTAAATAGGATTATAGATTTTTTTTAGCTATTTTTTTGATTTGTTAAGAATTTAATGATTAATATTTCACTAAGGAGAACGTAGAATCATAGCAAATGAAATTGCTAATTTTGATTAGAAAAAAAAGAATAAATATCAAGCGTTATAGTATAATTTTGAATACTCTAAAAAATGAACGCGGTAGGTAGGGGAGAGAAAAACTTTGGGATATATTGATTCGAATTGAATTGCAAATACATCAACGATAGAATCAATTCAATGCTAAATTGCAATAAGCAGGGTCTCTCAAATGGAGACGAATCTCTAGACTAGATCGAGTAATGAATTCAACAATTCAAAAAAAAAAACTAAGAGTTTTATGGATGAAATTACACAAGGAACCCGGATTTCAAAGAAAAATAAAGTGGGGATATGGCGAAATCGGTAGACGCTACGGACTTGATTGTTTTGAGCCTTGGTATGGAAACCTACTAAGTGTTAACTTCCAAATTCAGAGAAACCCTGGAATTAAAAATGGGCAATCCTGAGCCAAATCCTTGTTTTGAGAAAACAGGCGGTTCTCGAACTAGAATCCAAAAGAAAAGGATAGGTGCAGAGACTCAATGGAAGCTGTTCTAACGAATCGAGTTAATTACGTTGTGTTGGTAGTGGAACTCCCTCTAAATTAGAGAAAGAAGGGCTTTATATATCTAATACACACGTATAGATACTGACATAGCAAACGATTAATCACAGAACTCATATCATAATATATGATCTTTAATTCTTTTTTAGAATGCAATTTGAGATTATTATGCAATTTGAAATGATTATGAAATAGAAAATTCATATCGAATATTGAGTAATCAAATCCTTCAATTCATAGTTTTTGAGATCTTTTAAAAAGTGGATTAATCGGACGAGGATAAAGAGAGAGTCCCATTCTACATGTCAATACTGACAACAATGAAATTTCTAGTAAAAGGAAAATCCGTCGACTTTATAAGTTGTGAGGGTTCAAGTCCCTCTATCCCCAAACTATCTTTTATTCCCCAACTATAGTATTTATCCTCTTTTTCCTTTTTATTAGAGTATCCGCAAGGAATCTCGATTATTACCTCGATTTTTAAGTATTATTAAGTAAGCCTTGTACAATGCGTAGGACTACTCCCCACTTACAAATTTTGAATTTGGAATTTTTTATTAATTTTTTAGTCCCTTTAATTGACATAGATACAAATACTCTACTAGGATGATACACAAGAAAAGGTCAGGATAGCTCAGTTGGTAGAGCAGAGGACTGAAAATCCTCGTGTCACCAGTTCAAATCTGGTTCCTGGCACAGAAAAAAAGGATCTACCAAATAGGTATTGATCCAAATACCTCGAGATGGGTTAGGATACATATGCGTTAATAAATAGAGTATGATTTATTTATTTAAGTAGATAAATGTAGATAAATCTCTAAATAAAGGTACTTTTTTTTTCTTCATTTTTGCATTTCTTAATTTTGTATTCCGCTATTCCGACGAATATTTTTATATTCTTGCTTATCTTAACTTTACTAGTTGTTCTAAGTAATGCGCGCGGTACAAAGTTCGCGGTAGGGAACTTCTTTGAGTCATCGTATTTTTATGTTCATATGAAGGAAATGAGTACGTGATTTTCCAAATTAGAGAATCAAAATGAAGCCCTTTTTTGCTCAGTCTCTCTGAACCCTTTTGTATAATAGGAATTAATTCGAATATAATAGGTATTCTGTTTCATCTAGGAACAGAACGTAAAAATATTCCTTGACTTGAATAAAATCTGCAGTTGTGTTGTATAAGTGAGCATGAATTTCTTATCATTCATTCAATGAGCATCTTGTATTTCATAGAAATTGGGGGTTATATAGTCCTTACGTAAGGGCCAACCTATCCAACTTTCAGGCATTAGGATACGTTTAAGGCGTGGATGATTCTCATAAGAGATTCCCACCATATCATAAGATTCGCGTTCTTGAAAATCGGCACTTCTCCAAATCCAGAAGACAGACGGGATTCTAGGATTATCCTTTTGGGTAAAGACTTTTATGCATACTTCTTCTGGGTTATCTATACCATACTGTATTCTCGTAAGATGATACACGCTAGCTAAAGATCCGCCGGGTGCTACGTCATAAGCACATTGGGAACGTAAATAATTGTAACCATATACATATAAAATGACAGCAATGGAATCCCAATCCCCTGCTTTTATTTGTAAAGTCTCTATTCCTCGGTGATCAAAGCCCAAAGATCTATGAACCACCTCATGTTTGACTAGCCAATTAGATAACCAACCCTGCTGCATTATCTTGATCTCTCCTCCTTTCTATAAATTTTTCACATTTCGAATGCAAGTTTGAAATATTAACCCGCGCTTTCTTTTTTTGCACAAAGAGCCCCTTCTAATTCACTAATTTGTAGGAAGATATTGGACTTTTGGATTTGAAAAAAGTTTCAGAAGATATGTCTAAAGTAGATGGTGATTGATAGAGCAATTCTTGCTCGTAAGTTCCAGTATGAGTACTGCGCTGAACATAAAGCTTGTGACTGGCAGTAAAACATCGATTTTTCTTTTGAGATAGAGTTCGATCCTCAACTATTTCTCGCGATATCTTCTTACGAAGTTTTGTTAGAGCATCTATAACAGCCTCTGGTTTAGGTGGGCAGCCCGGCAAGTAGACATCTACAGGAATTAACTTATCAACTCCCCGAACAGTACTATAGGAATCCGTACTGAACATTCCCCCTGTAATAGTACAGGCTCCCATAGCAATGACGTATTTTGGTTCAGGCATTTGTTCATATAATCTCACTAAAGAGGGAGCCATTTTCATTGTTACCGTACCGGCTGTTAAAATTAGGTCCGCTTGCCTAGGACTTGATCTTGGTACCAATCCATAACGATCAAAATCGAATCGCGAGCCTATTAACGAAGCAAATTCAATGAAACAACAACTGGTACCGTATAGAAGGGGCCATAAACTGGAGAGTCTTGACCAATTCGAAAGATCATTTGGCGTAGTTGAAATAACGGAATTGGAACTTGTTTGGTCAAGTAAGGGAAACTCAATCAAACTCATAACTGTCTCAATGGAATCTTTTCTTTCTTTTTTTTTTTTATCTGAATATTCAGTTAAGACCATTCTAAAGCTCCTTTTCGCCATGCATAAACTAAACCAACAACTAGGATAAGCACGAAAATGAAAGCTTCAATAAAAACGGATACACCCAATACGTCAAAACTCATTGCCCAAGGGTAGAGAAACACCGTTTCCACGTCAAAAACAACAAAAACTAGCGCAAACATGTAATAGCGTATTCGGAATTGTAACCACGCTCCTCCCATGGGTTCTATACCCGATTCATAACTAGAAAGCTTCTCTGGTCCTTCACGAACCGGGGCTAAAAGCCCGGAAATCCAAAATGCTAAAATAGGAATAAGGCTTGCTATTATTAGAAATGTCCAAAAAATATCATATTCGTGAAGCAGAAACATAAATGTACTCCCATTAATGTGGAATAGGCGGAACTGAATTAGTCAATTCATTCATTGTCAATTTACCCAGAACCTCCCTGTTTTCCTCGGTGAAACAAGAATCTGTTTTGGTCAAATCAAAGCGCTTAGTTTAGCCTTTGTTTCCTTTGTGCCATGTCTTCCTTAAAGACTCATCCAATGAAATCCCGACCCCCTTTCTTTTTCATTCTATTGAGATATGGTTTAGACCTAATTCTTATACAAAGAAAACTCTCTCGCTTCACTTTGTTTTGCTTTATCTAGAATCTCCAAAAAAAGGAATTGCTTTATCAATTATTTAATGATAGTCTCCGACTATCATTAAATAAAAACAAAAATACTAGGAATTACTACCTAATTAAGATAGGATGACTAATGTCTAATGAGGAGGAGTAATTCTATAAAAATAAAGAATGCTATTTCAGAACTATGAGACAAATTATTCTTTTTTTTATTTACTCTTTCTTTATTTTTTATTTCTATTTTTTTCTATTTAAAGTGGATCAATTTAGATAATGTATATATAAGCAAAGTAATATACTTCAAAACAAAGTAGGAAGTCGCAAGATGGAGAATTTGCAGTTATTATAGGGAAGTCTAGAAACTTAGAGCATAGCCTATTTGAAGGGGGATGGAATTCAAATCATAGAAAGGGTCCTTCCTTCTATTGATTTGATATAAATTTGTTTTTCTTTTCCTGTCTCTATGATTTTCGATGAATGAGCCTATGGATATCTCTCCTAAAATCTAAAAATAGGACATATTAGGGCTATACGGATTCGAACCGTAGACCTTCTCGGTAAAACAGATCAAACGGATTATTATCGAAATGATTCGAACTGTTTCAAAGACCCAACATGCATTTTTTTTGCATTGGGCTCTTTCATCAACTGATATCAAAATCAGTTAATCCACCATAGTTTTTCTTTACGGAAAGATAATGAGATGGCTCCCTATGCTCTGATTGATTTTTTGTATTATGATCTATCTAGGAGCAATACCAAAGTGTTTCAAAGGAGGATTACCTTGACTTAGGTCTGCCTAAGGCCTAAATTAAATCAACTTAAGTGAAATGGAGTCTCTATCGTTCCGCTGCAAGAGTTGACTATGAGACTTCATACACCTTAAAGTTCATAGAACGAAAAGAAGTTTTTTTGAGGCCCTTATCCTCATTACGCCTAGCATTTAGTGGGCTGGATATTTACCTTATCAACTAGCAAATCAATAAAGGTTCTATTTGATTAGGCACCTGAGTTGGCATCTGAATCGGACTGAACCCACTGTTTGTCAGGCTACTGTTCTCCTATTCTCTCGAATCTATGAAGTAAGACATTGATTTTGCAATTCATTATATAATAAGCTCCTTTGAAAAGCATTGGCGCACGTGTAAACGAGTTGCTCTACCGAACTGAGCTATAGCCCTTGTCAGAGATATCTTAATATATAGAAAATTTCTTGTCAAGATAAATACTCTCTAATGCTAGAGGATATCCCTTTGGTCTGTTTACTATATAACATACCAATAACGGAGGGAGCGGTATTGCTTATAAAAAGGATTCGATCTATAATCGATCGAAGTAATGGATCCTCCTTTGTGGTGATAAATTGCCTACTTAACTCAGTGGTTAGAGTATTGCTTTCATACGGCGGGAGTCATTGGTTCAAATCCAATAGTAGGTAAGTAGGTAGAAAATTTACTAGATAGCATTGGACTTACTTCGTTTCGCTATCTAATAATTTTTTCTACCCCTCTTCCCTTTTTCTTTGTATCAACTAAACCATTGGATTGTCTTCAATTGGATGGGGGAATCCAATTGACAGCCTCCACTCGTATCCGAGCTCGTCTGAGAGCTAGCTTCGCTTCAACCAACTCTTTCGTACCCTCGGCTCTACTCAAGTTAGCTTCGGCTATTTCAAGTGCCTGTTGAGCTTCTTCCGGATCAATGTCACTACCCAGTTCCGCGTCATTTCCTAAAATAATGATCTCATTATTAACTATTCTAGCAAAACCGCTCCACAGAACCGCCGTTAACCATTGGTCGTTGAGGAGGCGTATTCTCAAGGGACCCATATCTACAGCTGTGTTAATGGGGGCGTGGTTTGGTAATACACCAATTTGGCCGCTATTGGTAGATAAAATGATTTCTTTCACTTCACAATCCCAAATAATTCGCTTAGGAGTCAGTACATAAAGATTTAATTTCATTTCTTCAATTTGCTCTCCTCTTCTAAGTTTATAGCTTTCGTGCTAGCTTCATCGATGTTACCCACCAAATAAAAAGCCTGTTCGGGTAGGCCGTCTAATTCTCCGGAAAGGATTAGTTGAAATCCCCTAATTGTTTCTGCAAGACCAACATATTTTCCTGGAGAACCGGTAAAAACTTCTGCCACAAAGAACGGTTGTGATAAGAAGCGCTCGATTTTTCGTGCTCTTGCTACAGTTAAACGATCCTCCTCCGATAATTCATCCAATCCAAGAATTGCGATAATGTCCTGAAGTTCTTTGTAACGCTGTAAAGTTTCCTTAACTCTTTGCGCAGTTTCATAATGTTCATCGCCAACGATTCGAGGCTGTAACATAGTTGAGGTTGAATCTAAAGGATCTACTGCTGGATAAATACCCTTGGAAGCTAATCCTCTGGAAAGTACGGTAGTAGCATCCAAATGTGCAAACGTTGTGGCAGGAGCAGGGTCGGTCAAATCGTCCGCAGGTACATAAACCGCTTGGATCGAAGTTATGGATCCCTTTTTGGTAGAAGCAATTCTTTCTTGCAAAGAACCCATTTCTGTACTAAGGGTAGGTTGATAACCCACTGCGGAGGGCATTCTCCCTAATAAGGCAGAGACTTCCGATCCTGCTTGAACAAAACGAAAGATATTATCGATGAATAGAAGCACGTCTTGCTTATTAACATCTCGGAAATATTCCGCCATAGTTAGGGCAGTTAAACCAACTCTCATACGAGCTCCTGGCGGTTCATTCATTTGGCCATAGACTAGAGCTACCTTTGATTCCTCAAAATTTTTTTCATTAATTACTCCGGATTCCTTCATTTCCATATAAAGATCATTTCCTTCACGAGTCCGTTCCCCTACTCCGCCAAATACGGATACGCCTCCATGAGCTTTAGCAATGTTGTTGATTAATTCCATGATGAGTACTGTTTTACCTACTCCAGCCCCCCCAAATAGTCCTATTTTTCCTCCACGCCGATAAGGAGCTAAAAGATCGACCACCTTAATACCAGTTTCAAAGATAGATAATTTCGTATCTAACTCAATAAAGGCAGGCGCAGATCTATGGATAGGGAATGTTGCACTAGTATCTACAGGACCCAAATTGTCAATAGGTTCCCCAAGAACGTTGAAAATTCGTCCGAGAGTAGCTCCACCGACCGGAACACTGAGAGGAGCTCCCATGTCAACCACTTCCAGTCCTCTCATCAACCCGTCTGTAGCACTCATAGCTACAGCTCTAACTCGATTATTTCCTAATAATTGTTGTACCTCACAAGTCACATTAATTTGGTTACCATCAGTGTCTCGACTCTTAACTACCAAAGCGTTATAAATATAAGGTAACTTGCCCGGGGGAAAAGTGATATCCAGCACGGGTCCAATAATTTGATCGATACGCCCTGCACTTTTTTCTTCCATTGCGGAAACCCCGGAGCGAGAAGTAGTAGGATTGGTTCTCATAATTATCACAAAATTTTCAAAAAAAGGAATTTATCGAAATTTTTCTTTTTTTTCTTGTTGAATAATGCCAAATCAAATCCAAAAAAATATCCAAAAATCCAAAAGTAAAAAGGAAATGAATTAGTTAATTCAATAAGAGAGAAAAGGGTACCAGCACTTGATTTCGTTGCCCAAGCGAATCCCATTCAATCGTTTACTCATGAAATGAAGTCCGTTGGAAAGTTCAATCAATCTTTTTTCATATACATTTTGCTTTTTGTGGAGGATTTGCGCCTACTCTACTTTCCTATCTAGGACTGGGATATACAAAATATATACTACTGTGAAGCATGGATTTCTGTCAACAGAGAATTTTCTTGGTATTTAGGTATTTAGACTCAAAATAAGAAAGGGGCCTATTAAGAACTTGTAAAATAAGGATTAGGGATTGATTTGGGTTGCGCTATATCTATCAAAGAGTATACAATAAAGATGGATTTGGTGAATCAAATCCAGGGTTTAATAATGAACCATGTTAACTTAACATAACAACAACTCAATTCCTGCCGAATTCCTATAGGATAGAACATACACAAGGTGGACGCATTATATATGAATGAAACATATTCATTAACTTAAGCACGCCTTCTATTTTCTTTAGTGAGTTAATATTAATTGAATATTCTTTTTTTTTTAGATTTTTGCTAAGGTTTCATTTACGCCTAATCCATATCGAGTAGACCCTGTCGTTGTGAGAATTCTTAATTCATGAGTTGTAGGGAGGGACTTATGTCACCACAAACAGAAACTAAAGCAAGTGTTGGATTTAAAGCTGGTGTTAAGGATTATAAATTGACTTACTACACCCCGGAGTACGAAACCAAGGATACTGATATCTTGGCAGCATTTCGAGTAACTCCTCAGCCCGGGGTTCCGCCCGAAGAAGCAGGGGCTGCAGTAGCTGCCGAATCTTCTACTGGTACATGGACAACTGTTTGGACTGATGGGCTTACCTGTCTTGATCGTTACAAAGGACGATGCTATCACATCGAGCCTGTTGTTGGGGAAGAAAATCAATATATCGCTTATGTAGCTTATCCATTAGACCTATTTGAAGAGGGTTCTGTTACTAACATGTTTACTTCCATTGTAGGTAACGTATTTGGTTTCAAAGCTCTACGCGCTCTACGTTTGGAGGATCTGCGAATTCCCCCTACTTATTCAAAAACTTTCCAAGGTCCGCCTCATGGTATCCAAGTGGAAAGGGATAAGTTGAACAAGTATGGTCGTCCTTTATTGGGATGTACTATTAAACCAAAATTGGGATTATCCGCGAAAAATTATGGTAGAGCGTGTTATGAGTGTCTACGCGGTGGACTTGATTTTACCAAAGATGATGAAAACGTAAACTCACAACCATTTATGCGCTGGAGGGACCGTTTTGTCTTTTGTGCCGAAGCTATTTATAAAGCACAGGCCGAAACCGGTGAAATTAAGGGACATTACTTGAATGCGACTGCAGGTACATGCGAAGAAATGATTAAGAGAGCTGTATTTGCGAGGGAATTAGGGGTTCCTATTGTAATGCATGACTACTTAACTGGGGGATTCACTGCAAATACTAGTTTGGCTCATTATTGCCGCGACAATGGCCTACTTCTTCACATTCACCGAGCAATGCATGCAGTTATTGATAGACAGAAAAATCATGGTATGCATTTCCGTGTATTAGCAAAAGCATTGCGTATGTCTGGGGGAGATCATATCCACTCCGGTACAGTAGTAGGTAAGTTAGAAGGGGAACGCGATATGACTTTAGGTTTTGTTGATTTATTGCGCGATGATTTTATTGAAAAAGATCGTGCTCGCGGTATCTTTTTCACTCAGGACTGGGTATCCATGCCAGGTGTTATACCGGTGGCTTCAGGGGGTATTCATGTTTGGCATATGCCAGCTCTGACCGAAATCTTCGGAGATGATTCCGTATTACAATTTGGTGGAGGAACTTTAGGACATCCTTGGGGAAATGCACCTGGTGCAGTAGCTAATCGAGTGGCTTTAGAAGCTTGTGTACAAGCTCGTAACGAAGGGCGCGATCTTGCTCGTGAAGGTAATGAAATTATCCGAGCAGCTTGCAAATGGAGTCCTGAACTAGCTGCAGCTTGTGAAGTATGGAAGGCAATCAAATTCGAGTTCGAGGCGGTAGATAAACTAGATAAGTAGATAAAACTAGATCTAAATAAGGTCTAAATAAAAAAGTTACGAAATGAAGTAATCCTTCTTTATTCTTTTCATTGATTGCAATTAAACTCGGCTCAATCTTTTTTTTAGAAAAAAAAGATTGAGCCGAATAAAAAAAGATCTTTATACGATCATGAGACTTGACAAATCGAGATTCTTCTATTTTATATATCTAAAATATATAAAGGTATAATAGAAAAAAAATTTTTAAAGAAAAATATATAAAAATTCTAGTATTATCATATGATAATCGAATCAAATACGCAGTATTTACAGAAATTGGTGTTAAGGTAGTAGCTATGAATAGCCATCCACTACCCCGAAAGGGTATAAAGAAGGGGCCCTATTCTGGGACGTACAATGCATTACAAACGTATGATCATTACCCTTCAACCGAGTTATTCTATTTCTAGATAGAGAAAAGAAGTAAAAGAGAATAAATGAAAAAAGACTGAGTTTGGAAGTTAGATCCTTTTATAATATAAGATTCTCTTTCAAAAAAAAAGACATTTTGAAACTTTTAACAGGCGTAATCGTGAATCAACAAGTGATTCGAACTGCCTGTAAGAAAAGAGAATTGATTTTCAAAATGCTAGAACTAGATGACGAAGTTTTCTATAACCTTGATGAAGAGGTAGTTTTAGTTTACGGCTGCGATCAAGAGCGAGAAATCTTTCATTTCGGATTGGACATAGAATATAGACCCATCGTAAAGATGTTCAAAAGGATCCAGATGGTAATGTAAGAATCATACTTTCGTGGAAATCCAGAGCTATAGGCTTCAACAGGGTAGACGTTTTGTTCCGAATTTTTCCGGACCAAACCTTCGACCCAACGATACAATGCATTTTTTCTATTCACAAAGAAAAAAGATTAGGAATCGCAATGTTACTATACGTATTCAGAGGAATATTTTGAATAATATTCTTCTATAATCCATTCTTGCGCGGGGTCTTACTAACAGGACTTCGCTGCACGGGACGAGTATTTGTCGAAAAGCTAACGTCACCCAGTATTTTCATACCCTTTTTGGGGTGGTATATCGCCTTACAAAGTCTAAGGGGATAGTATGAGATCTCTAGTTAGGTAAGAGAATTAGCCCTTTGATTGAGTATGCTATTTTTCCTCCTTTACCGCGCATTATTGTATGCGCTTCTAGAGAAGCGCGTATGCAGGAAGGAAATTACAGCTTAATAAAAAGCCTAAAAAAGCTTCAACTTTACGGCAATATCAATCAACTAAAAAGCCCCATGTATCAATCCTTACAACCGGTAGGATAAGAGCCTGCTTCGGTATGCTGGGTGGGGGATATCCTTATTTCAGAACCTGACACGGATCTTGCGTTTGTGGGGGTATGAGAGTGGTTGAATAAGTATTGCATGTGGAAAGAGGTAGACGAAATATATTTTGGATTCGAAAGAGGATGGGAAAAGAAAAACAAAATCTTTTTAATTTTAATTAGTTCTGCTTTTTTTCAATTTTCTTATTATATAGGATACTAAAGTATCCTATATAATAAGAAAATCTGTATTTTGCAAACTAAAAAAATACAATAGTCAATATTCCTTATAATAGATATACTTAATTATATCATAAGAATCTTAAGATATTTTTCGAATAGATAGAAATAGTAAATTTGAATGGAGACACCTATTCTATGACGGATTTTAACTTATCCTCGATTTTCGTGCCTTTAGTAGGCTTAGTATTTCCGGCAATTGCAATGACTTCCTTATTTCTTTATGTGCAGAAAAAGAAGATTGTCTAGAACCGATGGGGCCGAATTTCTCAAGGTATTTCCACGCAGGATCATAATAGGATATTTTTTAGTGTAAGTAATATAATATGGTAGGTTATGTGGCTCTTTCTACACACAGATGAAAAACGGCTATGGATGCGGATATAGGCTACGAGCATAAATGCATACATATGCGGAGCCGGGTATAGCGAGTTTTATTTTAAGTGGATCGACAAATATTTTTTGAATAGAAAGTCAATGTATCTAACCAACTATTTCATAGGAGTACTAGTTGCTGAAGGGAATTTTAGAATCAAAAAAAGTAAAGTCAAAATCATTTAGCTTATTCTCTCAATTTCAATCGACCGCTGCTGGATTTTAGTATATCTAATATGAATTGGCGATCAGAACACATATGGATAGAACTTCTAAAAGGTTCTCGAAAAAGGGGTAATTTTTTCTGGGCCTGTATTCTTTTTCTAGGTTCACTAGGATTCTTAGCGGTTGGGACTTCCAGTTATCTTGGTAAGAATATGATATCTGTACTTCCATCTCAACAAATTATTTTTTTTCCACAGGGGGTCGTGATGTCTTTCTACGGAATCGCGGGCCTATTCATTAGCTCCTACTTGTGGTGCACCATTTTGTGGAATGTAGGCAGTGGTTATGACCGATTCGATAGAAAAGAGGGAATAGTGTGCATTTTTCGTTGGGGATTCCCTGGAATAAAACGTCGCGTCTTTCTTCGATTCCTTATGCGGGATATCCAATCAATTAGAATTCAGGTTAAAGAGGGTCTTTATCCCCGTCGTATCCTTTATATGGAAATCCGGGGTCAGGGAGCCATTCCTTTGACTCGTACTGATGAAAAGTTTTTTACTCCACGAGAAATTGAACAAAAAGCTGCCGAATTGGCCTATTTCTTGCACGTACCGATTGAAGTATTTTGAGTACCAATTTCAATTTTTTTGAATGAATTGAATGAAGAACAATTGGAAGAAGAAAAGTTTTCTCAACACGGGGAGAAGGTCCCTTCGAAATTGGATTCATTATTGTAAGGGGATTTTCGAATATTTATCTAAAGGAAGGAGCAAGCGAGGATAAGAGAAAATTGCTTCCAATTTGCTTTGTCCAAGTGAGATATATGAATAATAATCTTTTTAATCCGAAAGGTACTTTCCCACTCCATCTAGATCTAAGAAAGAACCCAATGCAATGAAATTGCACTAGTATACAAAAAAAAGAAATAGCATATAGAGTCGGGGGATGAAGCGGATTCATTAACAACTCAATTTACAGATCAAAAATGAAAAAAAAGAAAGCATTGCCTTCTTTCCTATATCTTGTATTTATCGTACTTTTACCCTGGGGGGTCTCTTTCTCTTTTAACAAATGTCTGGAACTTTGGATTCAGAATTGGTGGGATACCAAGCAATCCGAAACTCTCTTAACTGATATTCAAGAGAAAAGGGTTCTAGAAAGATTCATAGAATTAGAAGACTTTTTTATCTTGGACGAAATGATAAAAAAGAAACCGAAGACACATGTACAAAAACTCCCTATAGAAATACACAAGGAAATAATAAAATTGGCCAAAATAGATAATGAGGATCATCTCCATATCATTTTGGATTTCTCAACTAATATAATCTGTTTGGCTATTCTAAGCGGTTCCTTTTATCTGGGTAAAGAGGAACTTGTCATTTTTAATTGTTGGGTTCAAGAATTCTTTTATAACTTAAATGACTCAATAAAAGCGTTTTTTATTCTTTTAGTTACTGATTTTTTTGTTGGATTTCACTCCACCCGTGGTTGGGAATTACTAATTCGTTGGGTCTACAAAGATCTTGGATGGGTTCCTAACGAGCTAATTTTCACTATTTTTGTTTGTAGTTTTCCAGTTATTCTAGATACATGTTTAAAATTTTGGGTCTTTTTTTGTTTAAACCGTCTATCTCCTTCACTTGTAGTCATTTATCATTCAATTAGTGAAGCATAAACTCATTTGATCCCCTGATATTAATCAAATTAGCGTCTTTCTTCCTTTAGTAAGAAAGAACCCTTTTCCTTTTTAGCAAAATTCTTTCTATTTCTACCTGCTCAAGGTATTCCTCATTCCAGTGCAACTGGTGCAGTAGAATGACAACAGACTCATATATAGGGAACTTGACTTAGCTACCTATCTAATTTATTGTAGAAATTCCGGGATCTGCGATTGGACATGGAAAATAGAAATACTTTTGTTTCTTGGGTAAAAGAACAGATGACTCGATCGATTTCTGTATCGATCATGATATACGTAATAACTCGGACATCTATTTCAAATGCATATCCCATTTTTGCGCAGCAGGGTTATGAAAACCCACGAGAAGCAACTGGACGAATTGTATGTGCCAATTGCCATTTAGCTAATAAGCCCGTGGATATTGAAGTTCCCCAAGCTGTGCTTCCCGATACTGTATTTGAAGCAGTTCTTCGAATTCCTTATGATATGCAACTTAAACAAGTTCTTGCTAATGGAAAAAAGGGAGGGTTAAATGTAGGTGCTGTTCTTATTTTGCCCGAAGGATTCGAATTAGCACCGCCCGACCGTATTTCTCCTGAGTTGAAAGAAAAGATAGGAAATCTATCTTTTCAGAGTTATCGTCCCAATAAAACAAATATTCTTGTGATAGGCCCTGTTCCCGGTCAGAAATATAGTGAAATTGTCTTTCCCATTCTTTCCCCCGACCCTGCTACGAAGAAAGACGTTCATTTCTTAAAATATCCTATATATGTAGGGGGAAACCGAGGAAGGGGACAGATCTATCCTGATGGTAGCAAGAGTAACAATACGGTCTATAATGCTACGTCAACAGGTGTAGTAAGAAAAATACTACGTAAAGAAAAGGGGGGATATGAAATATCCATAGTCGATGCATCGGATGGACGCCAAGTGATTGATCTTATACCTCCCGGCCCAGAACTTCTTGTTTCAGAGGGGGAATCAATCAAGCTTGATCAACCATTAACAAG